GTAAAAAAAGAAATATTATAATATTTTTAACACAACTCAAATATGAAATAAATACCGTAGGGATTCTCCTGTTTAAGGGGGGTTTGCAGGAATCATAAGGATCTCACGAGTATTGGGGAGGTATGTATGTTTTGTCCATCATATGTAGTTGGGGATATATAATGGAGATGTTAGGAGAAAAATTCACATGTTATGCACATGATATCAGTTATGCAGTTCTTAGATGAATATCTTTTAACATTTCACCTTCGTTTTTACGTGCAAGAAAATGTTCTACCTTGGCTGATAAATTGCGTGCACTCTGAAATGTCAATCGAAAGGAAAAAAGAAAAGAGAACCCCTTGTCCGCTGGAGTGAACGCCCGGCATGTTGGGTAACGCGTATTATGTATTCCACCATTAACTTATGCCAGCGTCAAGGTAAGATAGGGGAATAAATCAAGCAATGGACCTGAAATAGGAACCAAATGCCAGGAATAATTCAAGAAGTGAAACCCCCACGATTTCTGTCCCTGACCTTCAATAAGAGTTATCATTAAGAAATCAACTGATGGTGGTCTCTTACTGTGCATAATATTTGATTTTGTCGAGATGCCAAGTAAAATTGTTCTCTTGGCGGTGAGTGTTCTTTTGGGACTTAAATTTATTTATTAGTATTTATTAAATTTTAGTTTAAGGATTGTTAAATATGTTGTTTTAAGTTTTATGTCCCGTTATTGTACTTAAACCAGTTTATGTGCATTAAGAATTTTAATGTCCTATATAAATAATGTAATGGTTAATATATATGAATGGTGTTAATACATATATAGATGTACTATATATATGTATGTTATATGTCCATATATGTAGTTGCGGGCGTATTCCGGCAGAGAATAGTTTAATTTAGAATCCTAGCTTTGGGAGTTAGGGGTAGGGGTTAAACTCCCCTTTCTTTGAAGCAGTAGGAAGGATTTTAACCTTCGACGTTCGGCTTACAAGGCCGACGCTCTGAGTGCTGAGCTACTAGTGCATTGTCATTCAATAATTTTATTTTCCACTAATCCTGCAATAGGGGCCAGTACGAGGAAAATAGAGAAGTAGATGAGGGATGCAATCTGTCCTACAATAATGTAAGGGTGTTCAACTGGTATTCCTCCGATTCATGTAAGGATTACTACATCTGCTACTAAGGTTCAAAACAGGATTTGGGATAACGGGCGGAAAGTCAGGCTTCGTTGTTTAGAAGTCTGAAGAATGGGGACTAGGAATAGAACAAGAATGGACGAAAGTAGCGCTAGAACACCTCCAAGTTTATTAGGAATTGAACGCAGGATTGCGTATGCAAATAGGAAATATCATTCTGGCTTGATATGGGGAGGTGTTACTAGTGGGTTTGCGGGCGTAAAGTTGTCTGGGTCGCCTAATAGGTTAGGGGAAAATAGAGCTAAAGAAGTTAGTGTAATTAAAAGGGCTGCAAAGCCTAGGATGTCTTTATATGAGAAGTAGGGGTGGAAGGAGATTTTGTCGGCGTCAGAATTAATTCCTGTTGGGTTGTTTGATCCGGCTTCGTGAAGAAAAATAAGGTGAATCATGCTTATTGCTGCAATTACAAAGGGAAGGAGGAAGTGGAAAGTGAAGAATCGGGTCAGGGTGGCGTTGTCGACTGAGAAGCCTCCTCAGATTCATTGTACGAGTGAGTTTCCAATATATGGAACAGCGGATAATAGGTTGGTAATTACGGTTGCTCCTCAGAAGGACATTTGTCCTCATGGAAGGACGTAGCCTACAAATGCTGTTATTATAACAAGGAGCAGGAGGACTACTCCAACGTTTCATGTTTCTTTATTAAGGTGGGATCCATAATAAAGGCCTCGGCCAATGTGAAGATAAATACATACAAAGAAGAAGGAGGCACCGTTTGCATGTATGTTTCGGATCATTCATCCGTAATTTACGTCACGACAGATATGTGCGACTGATGAGAAGGCTGTAGAAATATCAGCGGTATAGTGTATAGCAAGAAATAGCCCTGTAAGGATTTGGGCAATTAAGCATAATCCTAGTAGTGAGCCAAAGTTTCATCATGCAGAGATATTAGCGGGGGTTGGTAGATCAATTACTGCGTCGTTAGCAATTTTGAATAGAGGGTGGGTTTTTCGTAAGTTTGCCATTATTATTCTTGTAGTTGAATTCAACGATGGTTTTTCAAATCATAAGTCCTGGTGAAAATCCTGGCGAGAATCATGTTAGCCCTTTGGTACACGTGTTTATTAAGTATAATTTTAGGAATAGCCTCAGTTGCTTCTAATCCGATTCCTCATATTGCTGCCTTGTTTTTAGTTTTGGTTGCTGGCGTTGGTTGTGGGAGTTTAGCAATTCATGGGGGTACTTATTTTGCTTTAATTTTATTAATTATTTATCTAGGTGGAATATTAATTGTGTTTGTCTATTCGATGGCTTTAGCCTCTGACCCCTACTCTGAGGAGTGATGGGTTTGATCAGCGGCTGGAGTTATGGGGACATTTATTTTCTTTGTGGCAGTCCTTGCAGGGATATTTTGAGGGGGATGGTATAAGGGGGCTTTATATTTAACTGGGGATTATGTTGGAATATCAGTTCATTGTGGGGATGTCTGAGGAATGGTTAATATTTATTCAACAGGGGGTGGGTTCTTAATTTTAGGTGGGTTGGCTCTATTACTAGCACTGTTTGTTGTGCTAGAGCTAGTTCGAGGGTTAAGCCGTGGGGCACTTCGTCCGGTTTAGAAGAAGAGGAGGAGAGCAGTTATAGCAATTGTGAAGAAGAACAGGGAGAGATAAGTTTTAATTATTCCTCGTTGGATATTACTTATTGTGGTAGCGAGGGGTTTGTTTAGAGTGGAAACTGTTTTTGGGCCCACTTTTTCTATTCAGGTTTGGTCGACCATTTGGGTCGCAATTGTTTGCCCTAAAATAAGGTTCAGCTTAGGTATCATTCGATGAACTACTGCTGGGAAAAAACCTAGTATGTTTGAGAAGTGGTGAAGGTTAAGTTTTGGAAGTGTCTTAAATTGTTTGGTTGTCAGGGATGCGAGTTCTAGGGCTGTTAATACTCCGATAACGGTAACTAAAATAGCGGCTATTTTTAGTGTGGGGTGTATTGTTATTACAGGGGTTTTTAAAGGAAGAATATTAGAAGTGATCAGGAGGCCAGCTAGGATGCTTCCTCAGGCTAGCCGTTTAATTGGGTTAATTACTTCTGGGCTGTTTTCATTAATAGGGGAAAGGGGGTTGAATCGGGGGTTACCCATGGAGACGAAGAAGATGACTCGCAGGCTATAAACTGCTGTGAATGATGTGGCGATTAGGGTTAGGGTTAGGGCCCAGGCGTTTAGGTAAGATGTGTTTAGTGCTTCGATGATGGCGTCTTTGGAGAAGAAGCCGGCTAGGAAGGGAGTGCCTGTTAAAGCTAGGCTCCCAACAGTTAAGCAGGAGGAGGTAAATGGAGCTAAGTGTTGCATTCCTCCCATTTTGCGGATGTCCTGCTCGTCGTTTAGGCTGTGAATAATTGATCCGGAGCACAGGAAAAGTATAGCCTTGAAGAATGCATGAGTGCAGATGTGGAAGAAAGCAAGTTGGGGTTGGTTTAGGCCGATTGTTACCATTATTAGTCCGAGTTGGCTTGATGTTGAGAATGCAACAATTTTTTTAATATCGTTTTGTGTTAGGGCGCAAGTTGCAGTAAATAAAGTAGTTAGGGCGCCGAGGCAGAGACAGATTGTAGAAGCTGTTGTGTCATTTTCTAATAGGGGGCTTAGGCGGATCAAAAGGAAAATTCCGGCGACAACCATTGTGCTTGAGTGAAGTAGCGCGGAGACTGGTGTGGGGCCTTCTATGGCGGAGGGAAGTCATGGGTGTAAGCCAAATTGTGCTGATTTTCCAGTCGCTGCTACGATTAAACCAATTAAGGGAAGTGTTAGGTTTATATCTTTTGTTAGTGTGAAGATTTGTTGCAGTTCTCAGGAGTTTGTGGTTATTGCGATTCATGCTATTGCCAGAATGAGGCCGATATCTCCTACTCGATTATACAAGACGGCTTGAAGTGCTGCGGTGTTGGCATCAGCTCGTCCGTATCATCAGCCGATTAGAAGGAAAGACATAATCCCGACTCCTTCCCATCCGATGAATAGTTGAAACATGTTGTTTGCTGTAACGAGAATTATTATGGCAATGAGGAAAACAAGTAAGTATTTGAAGAATCGGTCTTTATTAGGGTCAGCATGTATGTATCAGGAGGCGAATTCCAGGATGGACCAAGTCACGTAGAGGGCGATAGGTAGAAAAACAGTTGAGTACAGATCGAATTTAAGGCTGATGTTAATATCAAAGAGTAATGTATTTATCCAGACTAGGTTGGTAGTAACAGTTTCGGCTCCTTCATTAAGGAACAGGAAAAGGGGGAGGAGACTGACAAAGAATGCTATTTTAACAGCTGTTTTGATTTGAGCGGATAGGGCTGGAAAGGGAGGGGAAGAGTTAACGAAAGTTGAAATGGCAGGGATAGCTAGGAGAATCAGTGAGAGGAATAGGCTCGATGTTATTATAAGTGGGATGTAGGGCATAGCTGCTACTTGGATTTGCACCAAGAGTTTTTGGTTCCTAAGACCAATGGATGAGCTGTTATCCTTTAGAAGCTGTTCGAGTGAGCCATGGGGTTTAACCAAGGAGACGAAAATTAGCAGTCATCGTTGCTTCTGAGCCTCTCTCGGTGGATAAGGGGAGTTTAACCTCTGTCTCTAGAATCACAATCTAGCATTTTTGTTAAACTATATCTACAAGCTGTTCAACCTCAGATTAGTTCGGGCTTCAGAATAAGTAATAGAAGAGGAATTATGTGGAGGGTAATGAGGAGATGTTCTCGTGAGTGTGTGGGGTTAATAGCAATTATGTGTACGGGTAAAGGCCCTCGTTGTGTCATTAAAAACATATAAAGGGAGTATCCTGCTGTAATGAGGGTGCCTGTACCAGTTAATGCGAGGGTTCATGGGGACCAGTTAAAAAGGGAAGATAAAATTATCAGCTCTCCTATTAGATTAGGAAGTGGGGGTAAAGCAAGGTTTGCTAAGCTGGCCAGGAATCATCATGAGGCTATTAAGGGTAATGCTATTTGTATACCTCGGGCTAAAATTATCGTTCGGCTATGGGTTCGTTCGTAGTTAGTATTGGCAAGGCAGAAGAGCGCAGAAGATGTGAGACCATGGGCAATTATAAGAATCAAGGCACCTGTAAATCCTCATGGGGTTTGGATGAGGATTCCTGCGGCAACTAAGCCTATATGGCTAACAGATGAGTAGGCAATGAGGGATTTTAAATCGGTTTGGCGTAAGCAGATAGAGCCTGTTATGAGCACACCCCAGAGGGCTAGGATGATGAATGGGTAGCTCAGTTCTTTGGTTAATGGTTCAAGTGAGGTTATTATTCGCATTATACCGTATCCCCCGAGTTTTAGGAGAACCGCTGCTAGTACTATTGATCCTGCGATGGGGGCCTCTACATGGGCTTTGGGAAGCCAAAGGTGGGCTCCGTAAAGGGGCATTTTAACTAGGAAGGCGATTAGGCAGCCTGCTCATCAAATTTTGTCTGCATAAGTGGAAAGAGGAGAGATGGCAGCGTGTTGCAGGGTTAAAAGAGATAGGGAGCCTGTGGAGTTTTGCAAAAGGAGAAGTGCAACTAACAGGGGTAGGGACCCGGCTAGTGTATAAAATAAAAAGTATGTACCCGCATTTAACCGTTCGGTTTGGTTTCCTCATCGGGTAATAATAAACAGCGTCGGGATTAAAGTAGCCTCAAATATTACGTAGAATATGATCAGTTCTGTTGCGCCGAAGGCTAAAATTAGGAAAATTTGAAGGGATGTTAGGAGTAGGATATAGGTTCGCTGCCGGTTCTCTGGTTCCATGGCTATATGATTCTGGCTAGCTAGAATTATTAAAGGAAGAAGTCAGCATGTTAAAACTAATAACGGGGTTGAAAGGGGGTCTGTGGCCATGTAAAGGCTGAGGCATGTTCACCCTGTTTCGGCAGGTATTTTAAGTCAGGATAGGCTAATTAAAGCAATGATAAGGCTATATATAAGGGTAGTTGTTCAGAGTTTTTTATGAGGGACTAACCAGGTGACAGGAAGGAGTATAATAGTTGGTAGGAGAATTTTTAACATTGTAAAAGGTTAAGGCTTTGTAGGCGGTCCGTACCATGCGTGCGGGCTGTGGCGACGAGAAGGGCCAATCCGGCGCTAGCTTCACAAGCTGAGAAGGCCAGAAGTAATACTGGTGATGCTGCAAAGTTTGTTGAGTCTAGTTGTAAGGCCCATAAGGAGAGTGCTAGGAAGAGGGAAAGCATTATACCCTCAAGGCATAATAGGGCAGATAGGAAGTGGGTTCGGTGAAATGCTAACCCGGCCAATCCTAGGAAAAATAGTGACGAGAAGGTAAAATGGGTAGGAGTCATTAAGCGGTTATGGACTTAAACCATAAGTTTTTGAGCCGAAATCAAATGTTTTTCTTAAACTAACTGCTTATTCAGCTCATTCAAGTCCTCCTTGGATTCATTCATAAATTAAGCCTAAGGTAAGAAGGCCAAGGATGGCGGACGCCCAGATGAAAAATGTTAACGGGGAGGAATTTCCAGCCCCTGATCGGAGAGGAAGGAGAAGAGCAATTTCTAGGTCGAATAATAGGAAAAGAATGGCTACGAGGAAGAACCGTAGGGAGAAGGGGAGGCGAGCTGACCCTAAGGGATCGAACCCGCATTCGTACGGAGATAACTTTTCATAATCAGGGCTCATTTGAGGGAGTCAAAATGATACGATAGCTAGAATAATAGAGAGAGCAGTGGAAATAAGAATAACTGTAAGGAGTAAGTTCATTATCTTTCCTTGGACTTTAACCAAGACTGAGTGATTGGAAGTCACATGTACTAGCTTAATACTAGAAAGATTATGATCCTCATCAGTAGATAGAGATGTATAGGAAAAGTCACACGACGTCTACGAAGTGTCAGTATCAGGCGGCGGCTTCGAATCCAAAGTGATGTTCGGATGTAAAGTGATATTGGATTTGTCGTAGGAGACAAACGGCGAGGAATGTTGAACCAATAATTACATGAAGGCCGTGGAAGCCTGTGGCAACAAAAAATGTGGCCCCATAAACCCCGTCTGCAATTGTAAATGGTGCTTCATAGTATTCTATTGCTTGAAGGAAGGTAAAGTAGAAGCCTAGTAGGATGGTTAAAGCAAGGGATTGGATCGCTTGTTTACGTTGACCTTCTATAATGCTATGATGGGCTCAAGTTACTGTTACTCCTGATGCAAGAAGAACAGCTGTATTAAGCAGGGGTACTTCAAATGGGTCTAATGTTGTAATTCCTGTAGGGGGTCAGCAGCCACCTAGTTCAGGGGTTGGGGCGAGGCTGGAGTGATAAAAGGCTCAGAAGAAGCCTAGAAAAAAGAAAACTTCTGAGGTGATGAAAAGGATTATACCGTAACGCAACCCTTTTTGGACTGGGGGCGTGTGGTGTCCTTGGAATGTGCCTTCTCGGATAATATCCCGTCATCATTGATATATGGTTAAAAGTAGGAGAATTAGTCCTAATGTTATAAGGGTTATTGTGTGAAAATGTATTCAGATTGCTAATCCTGAAGTTATTAGCAGGGCGGCGACGGCCCCTGTTAGTGGTCAGGGGCTGGGGTCTACTATATGATATGCGTGTGCTTGGTGGGCCATTAAACGTTTTCTTGTAGATATAAGCTTAGGAGGAGGACAAATACGTAGGCTTGAATTATAGCTACGGCAACTTCAAGGAGGGTAAGAAGGAATAATAGGACAGTTGTGGATAAAGCAACAGTCGGTATAATAGGTAAAAGTTGGAATGCAGCGGTTGCGATTAGTTGAATGAGTAGGTGGCCTGCTGTTAGATTGGCTGTGAGTCGTACCCCTAGAGCGATTGGTCGAATAAAAAGGCTAATTGTTTCAATAATAATTAGAATTGGGATTAAAAGAGTTGGGGTTCCTTCTGGGAGTAAGTGGCCTAGGGCGTGTGTCGGTTGGTTTCGCATCCCTGTAATAACGGTGGCCAATCATAAAGGAGTGGCAATAGCCATGTTTATAGAGAGTTGTGTAGTTGGCGTGAATGTATAAGGGAGGAGGCCTAACATGTTTAGGGTTAGGAGAAAAATTATTAAAGATGCTAGGATAAGGGCTCAACGGTGGCCTAACAGTGGGATAGGCAGAAAGATCTGCTGTGTAAAGCGGTTAATGAATCAATTTTGCAGGGTTAATATACGATTATGGAGTCATCGGACTGATGGCCGTGGGAACAGGATTCAGGGAAGGCTTAAAGCAAGGGCAATTAGGGGGATGCCTAGGAAGACTGGACTTATAAATTGATCGAAGAAGTTAACTATCATGGTCAGTTTCAGGATTCTGTTTTTGGTAGTTTTGTGCTTTGAGGGGTTGGTTCATTAGGGAAGGAGTGCGCAAGGACTTTAGGGGGAATAATTGTTAAAAAGATAAACCAAGAAAAGACTAAGATGGCAAATCACGGTGCGGGGTTGAGTTGGGGCATCTCGCTAAGGGTGGTTGGGGGCCACCAGTCTTTAGCTTAAAAGGCTAACGCTAGACCCTATTTAGCTTCTTAGCGATGCGTCTTCAAGTATTAAAGAGGATCAGTTTTCAAAGTGTTCTAATGGAACGGCTTCAACTACAATAGGTATAAAGCTGTGGTTTGCTCCGCAAATTTCAGAGCATTGGCCATAAAACACTCCAGGTCGGGATGCGATAAAGGCTGTTTGGTTTAGACGTCCGGGGACCGCGTCTATTTTTACACCAAGGCTTGGGACGGCTCAGGAGTGAAGAACATCTTCTGCGGAGACTAGAACTCGAATAGGAGATTCCACAGGGATTACTATACGGTGATCAGCCTCTAGGAGTCGGAATTGTCCTGGGGTTAGATCTTGGGTGGGGATCATGTATGAGTCGAAACCTAGGTCTTCATAGTCTGTGTATTCATAGCTTCAATATCATTGATGGCCTATGGCTTTAATTGTTAAATGTGGATCATTGATTTCATCCATAAGGTAAAGAATCCGTAGGGACGGGAGTGCGATGAGAATAAGGATGATGGCTGGAAGGACTGTTCAAATGATTTCGATTTCTTGTGAGTCTAAAATAAATTTATTGGTTAGTTTAGTTGTTACTATGGCTACAATAATGTAAAGAACTAGTGTGCTAATTAGGAAGACAATTATTAAAGCATGGTCGTGAAAGTGGAGAAGTTCTTCTATTACAGGGGAGGCTGCATCTTGAAATCCTAGTTGGGAGGGGTGAGACATGTGTTTAAGACACGCGGGGGTTTAACCCACGATTTTGCCTTGACAAAGCAATGTAATATCTTCTTTACTAGTGTCTTATTAAGAAAGTGACAGAGCGGTTATGTGGTTGGCTTGAAACCAATTTATGGGGGTTCAACTCCTCCCTTTCTCGTAGGGTTAAATAGTTTGTTTGATTTGAACGAAGGCAGGTTCTTCAAATGTGTGGTAAGGAGGTGGGCAGCCGTGAAGTCACTCAACGTTAGTTGATGTAAGTTCTACAGATAGAACTTCTCGTTTCGCAGCGAAAGCTTCTCAAATAATGAATAGGAACATAATTACGGCAATTAAAGAGATAAGGGAACCGATAGAAGAAATTGTGTTTCATAGTGTGTAGGCGTCTGGGTAATCAGAATATCGTCGAGGTATTCCTGCAAGGCCTAGGAAATGTTGTGGGAAGAAGGTAAGGTTTACTCCGATGAACATAATCCCGAAGTGGATTTTTGTTCAGGTTTCATGAAGAGTATATCCTGAGAATAAAGGGAATCAATGAACGAAGGCTGCCATAATTGCAAATACAGCTCCCATTGATAGAACATAATGGAAGTGGGCTACTACATAATATGTATCGTGGAGCACGATATCAAGAGAGGAATTGGCCAGCACAATACCTGTTAAGCCCCCCACTGTAAATAGGAAAATAAAGCCTAGGGCTCATAGGAGAGGGGTTTCTCATTTAATTGTTCCTCCGTGAAGAGTGGCGAGTCAGCTAAATACTTTTACACCTGTAGGGATCGCGATAATTATAGTGGCCGATGTGAAGTAGGCACGTGTGTCTACGTCTATTCCTACAGTAAACATGTGGTGGGCTCAGACGATAAAACCTAGAAGTCCGATTGCTATTATAGCTCATACCATTCCTATATAGCCAAATGGTTCTTTTTTGCCTGAATAGTAGGCTACGATATGAGAAATTATTCCAAAGCCTGGTAAAATAAGAATGTATACTTCTGGGTGTCCGAAGAATCAAAATAAATGTTGGTAAAGAATTGGGTCACCTCCTCCGGCAGGATCAAAGAATGTTGTGTTTAGATTTCGGTCTGTGAGAAGTATAGTGATACCTGCTGCAAGAACGGGTAGAGAAAGAAGCAGAAGGACTGCTGTAATAAGGACTGCTCATACGAAAAGTGGAGTTTGGTACTGTGAGATTGCAGGAGGTTTTATATTAATAATTGTTGTGATAAAGTTAATTGCCCCTAGAATCGATGAAACCCCTGCTAAATGGAGTGAAAAAATTGTTAGGTCAACGGATGCTCCGGCGTGGGCTAGGTTTCCTGCTAGAGGGGGATATACTGTTCATCCTGTCCCAGCTCCAGCTTCAACTCCTGAAGAGGCTAGGAGAAGAAGGAAAGAGGGTGGAAGAAGTCAGAAGCTCATATTATTCATTCGAGGGAATGCCATGTCGGGGGCTCCGATCATGAGGGGAATAAGTCAGTTTCCAAAGCCACCAATTATAATTGGCATTACTATAAAGAAAATTATTACAAAGGCATGTGCTGTAACAATTACGTTATAAATTTGGTCGTCTCCAAGGAGAGAGCCTGGTTGGCTTAGTTCTGCTCGAATAAGAAGGCTTAGGGCTGTCCCTACTATTCCTGCTCAGGCACCAAATACTAAATAAAGGGTACCAATGTCTTTGTGATTGGTTGAGAAAAATCAGCGTGTGATTGCCACAGGTAGGATGGCTGAGTTTTAAGCGGTGGATTGTAGCTCCATAGACAGAGGTTTGAATCCTCTTCTTATCAATAGCTCCGAGGTGTTATCATGTTAGATTGCAAATCTGAAGAAGCAGGTTAGCCGCCTGCCGGGGCTTTCCCCCGCCTATTTGTGTGAAGCTAGGCGGGGGAAAGTTAGACTGATGCTCGCTGGCTTGAGCGCTTAGCTGTTAACTAAGAGTTTGTAGGATCGAGGCCTATCTGTCTAGTAAGGCTTTAGCTTAATTAAAGTGTCTGCTTTGCATGCAGAAGATGTGGGTTAGTGTCCCGTAAGTCTTATCAGAGACTAGGAGATTTTCACTCCTGCTTAGGGCTTTGAAGGCCCTTGGTCTTAATTCTATCCTAAGTCTCTAAATAGCAAGAATAGTTGTCAGGGCGGGGGTAAGTGGGAGGAGACAAATGGTTGCTGAGGTAACGGTTGCCAGTGGTATGGTTTGGTGACTCGGAGTGAGACGTCATGGGGTTGTTCCGGCTAAATTATTAGGAGATATGGTTAGTGTCATGGCATGGGAAAGCCGTAAATAGAAGTATAGGCTTAGGAGGGCTGAGAGGGCGGCCAGAGTGGCGGTTAGGCTTAGTTCTTGTTTGGTTAGCTCTTGGAGAATCAACCATTTTGGTATAAATCCTGTTAGGGGTGGGAGGCCACCTAGGGATAGGAGAATAAGGGGGGTTAAAGAGGTTAATGCTGGCGATTTGGTTCACGAGGTGGCTAAGGAGTTAATGTTCGTGGATTTATTCGCTTTAAAAATCAAGAAGGTTGAGGAGGTTATTAGGATGTAAGTAATCAGAGTTAAAAAAGTTAGTGAAGGGGAGAACTGGATAACTAGAAGTATTCATCCTAGGTGGGCAATTGATGAATAGGCAAGAATCTTTCGTAGTTGTGTTTGATTTAGTCCTCCTCAGCCACCTACTAGAGTTGATGTTAACCCTAGAATAATAGGGATGGTTGAGTCAGCTGGTTGAATTTGTAAGAGGAGGGCAAATGGGGCTAGCTTTTGTCATGTGGAGAGGATTAGTCCAGTTGTTAGGTCTAGTCCTTGGAGCACTTCTGGTAGTCAGGCGTGAAGGGGGGCTAATCCAATTTTTAGGGCTAGAGCAAGGTAGATTATTATAGCAGGAAACGGGTGTGTAAGTTGGTAGATGTCTCATTGTCCTGTTAATCATGCGTTTGTGGTGCAAGCAAACAGGATTGTTGTGGCAGCGGTTGCTTGGGTGAGGAAATATTTAGTGGTAGCTTCTACTGCTCGAGGGTGGTGGGTTTGGGCTATGAGTGGAATGATGGCCAGTGTATTAATTTCTAGGCCTATTCAGGCCAAAAATCAGTGGGAGCTCGTGATGGTGACTGTAGTTCCTAGCCCGAGTCCAAAAATTATGGTGGCGAGGATATAAGGGTTCATTAGTAAAGGAAGGATTTTAACCAACATTTTTGGGGTATGGGCCCAAAAGCTTTATTTAGCTGACTTTACTAGGAAGTGGTGTAGTGGAAGCACTAAGAGTTTTGATCTCTTCAGGTAGGGTTCGAGCCCCTTCTTTCTAAGGAGTCGGAGGGACTTTAACCCTCATTTTTCACTCTATCAAAGTGGCCCTTTACTTCAGGCACAACTCCGGGGCTATAAGTGAGGGGGGAGGCCCGAAAATGAAATAGGTACAGCAAGATGTCAAATAACTAAGGCAAGGGTTAGGGGGAGGAAGTTTTTTCAAATAAGGTGTATTAATTGGTCATACCGGAACCGAGGGTAAGAGGCTCGCACTCAAAGGAAGAGGGTAGATAGTATAGCTGCCTTAATTATTAGGCCTATAGAGGTAAGTTCGGGGGAGAAATGGTAAATTGTTGTTCCTAAAAATAGTGTGGCAGATAGCGTGTTTATAAGAAGAATATTGGCGTATTCGGCAAGAAAAAATAGGGCGAAAGGACCTCCAGCGTACTCAACGTTGAATCCTGATACTAATTCCGACTCTCCTTCTGTAAGGTCAAAAGGGGCCCGGTTAGTCTCCGCTAGCGTAGAAATGTATCATATTGCAGCCAGAGGCCATGCAGGTAGGATGAGTCATGTTGCTTCCTGTGCAGTGCTAAATGTTTGTAGAGTAAAGTTTCCTGTGAATACTACAGCGTTAAGGAGGATTAACCCTAGGCTTACTTCGTAAGAGATGGTCTGTGCGGCAGCTCGGATAGCTCCAATAAGGGCGTATTTTGAATTTGAGGCTCATCCAGAGCCTAAAATAGAGTAGACAGCAAGACTTGATAGGGCGAGGATAAAGAGAATTCCTAGATTAAGGTCAGCTACCGAGAACGGTATAGGTATAGGGGCTCATAAGGTAATAGCTAGTGTTAATGCTAACATGGGTGTGAGGAGAAATAAAATCGGTGATGAGGTAGAGGGACGTACGGGTTCTTTCATGAATAGTTTTAGGCCGTCTGCAATTGGTTGGAGTAAGCCATAGGGGCCTACTACATTAGGTCCTTTTCGCAGCTGTATGTAACCTAAAACTTTTCGTTCAACAAGGGTTAGGAGGGCTACTGCAAGCAACACAAAAATGGTGAGAATAAGTGGGTTGATGATAAGGGTTAAAATTATTTGGAGCATAGTTAAGAAGAGGACTTGAACCTCTGTGGTCCTGGCTTAGGCCTTTTGCCGTCAGCGGGCACTGCCATCCTAACATGCCGTTCTTTACGGCTTAAGGATATGTCCTTTTGCCTATTTTAGTTGTTTTCATTAGGTGAGGGGGAGGCATTCTTTAAGAATAGGCCTCTTCTCTTCGGTCCTTTCGTACTAGAAGAGAACATTTCATAGATAGAAACTGACCTGGATTACTCCGGTCTGAACTCAGATCACGTAGGACTTTAATCGTTGAACAAACGAACCCTTAATAGCGGCTGCACCATTAGGATGTCCTGATCCAACATCGAGGTCGTAAACCCCCTTGTCGATATGGGCTCTAAAAGGGGATTGCGCTGTTATCCCTAGGGTAACTTGGTCCGTTGATCGGCTTGGCCGGATCTTTTGGTCAGAATTTCTGGTACTTAGACCTGTCGGTCTTAGTTCTGGGAGAAAAGTTCTCCTGCTCCTCGTGGGGGTTTTTTGTTTCCCCGTGGTCGCCCCAACCGAAGACATTAGGGCAGATATCCAATTGGCTTAGTTCCTTTGATTAGGTCTAATTAGCATGGTCTGCTTGCAGTCTAAAGCTCCAAAGGGTCTTCTCGTCTTATGTGTTATCCCCGCTTCTGCACGGGGAGATCAATTTCATTGACTAGGAGAAGGAGACAGGTTGGCCCTCGTTATGCCATTCATACAGGTCTCCATTTAAGAAACAAGTGATTGCGCTACCTTCGCACGGTCAAGATACCGCGGCCGTTAAACTTTTTGTCACAGGGCAGGCGGGACCTCTTATACTTTTTTGGCAAGAGGCGGTGTTTTTGGTAAACAGGCGAGGCCGGAAATATGTTTGCCGAGTTCCTTCTTCTCCTTTAGGTCTTTCCAGGTTAGCACTCCAGTGTAGGGTTAACGGTATTTGTTGGAAGGTCTTCTAGTTATCTGTTTGTTTTTCCAATGCCCTCTTTGTTTGGGGCCGTTAATTTTCGGCAGGATGTCTGTTCTGATATACACTTATGCTCGGAGAGAATCTTCATCTCTTATTACTCATATTAGCATTATCTCTTCTATTGTAAAATAGAAGGGCCTGTTAGAATAAGGGGTGTAAAATTGGTTTATCAGTATTAAAGGAAGCAATAATGTTCGAGCTATAACGCTTTCTTTTAGGGTGGCTGCTTTTAGGCCCACCTGAACATAAGGCCTTAACTTAGTTTGATTTTTACCCTCCTAGAAAAGTTGTGTCTTTTTTCAAAGAAGCTGTCCCTTCTTTGACTAACTCTCTTCTCTTCTTTTTCTCTGATTAAGGTATCTCCATAATAGGGGAAAGAAGGGAGGAGGCTGAACTTCTATTCATTTCTCAGGCAACCAGCTATTACTAGGTTCGGGAGGCTTTTCACCGCTACTCAAAGTTCTTCCCACTCTTTTGCCACAGAGAAGGGTTTGCCCTATTATCAGGCTGCCTTGGAGTAGCTCACCTAGTTTCGGGAAATTAAACTAAAATTCATTTTGCTTAAGGATTACTGGCTAATTCATGATGCAAAAGGTACAAGTTTTAATCTTTGCTTTTTAGTGCTTTACTGGTTTGTTTCATTTCTCTTTCAGCGTTCCCTTGCGGTACTTTTTCTGTTGCGCCTTGTTCTTTTTCTGTCTCCCATACTAAAGGGGAAGAATGGTTTATTGGTTGTTTGTTAGTAACTTAGGGTGTAATTATATGTTTATGATGATGGTAATGGGGCGGGCTAGCTGTTTGGCCTCAGGGCAACCCGATTTGCACGGGTGTCTTCTCAGTGTAAGGGAGATGCTTTACTATCTTAGCTATGCTCTGGTTAACCAAGTGCACCTTCCGGTACACTTACCATGTTACGACTTGCCTCCCCTTTATTAGATTAATATTTTTATTTAGTCTTTTTTGGGGGTTTTGGGGAGGGTGACGGGCGGTGTGTGCGCGCTTCAGGGCCAGTTTCAGCAGGACACTCTATTTACTGCTTACTGCTAAATCCTCCTTCTAACATACTTTTCATTATACTATCCGTATGCCCGGATTTGGGGAATGTAGCCCATTTCTTCCCCTCTCATATGCTACACCTCGACCTGGCGTTTTAAGTTTTACTGATTATGCTCACTATTAGGCCTTCACAGGGTAGGCTGACGACGGCGGTATATAGGCGGGAAGAACAAGAGAGGGTGAGGTTTAACGGGGATTATCGGTTCTAGAACAGGCTCCTCTAGGTGGGTTTGAAGCACCGCCAAGTCCTTTGGGTTTCAAGCTAATGCTCGTAGTACCCTGGCGGATAAGTTATGTAAAGTTTTATCTAAGTTTACGGCTGAGCATAGTGGGGTATCTAATCCCAGTTTGTGTCACAGCTTTCGTGGGGTCAGGGGAGTTAAAGCCACTTTCGTAGGGGGACTTCATATCCTCGGGAACGTACGACAGTCTTGAGGATGTTCGGCTTTAGTATAAATTTTCCTTAACCACTCTTTACGCCGTTGTCTGTCAACTTAGGCCTCTCGTATAACCGCGGTGGCTGGCACGAGTTTTACCGGCCTTCTTAGCTTTAACTAAGTCAAGTTTTCACTTATGGCTTAATGTTTATCACTGCTGAAATCCCTTGGGGGTGTGGCTTAGCAAGGTGTCATGGGCTAGATTTTGAGCCTGATACCAGCTCCTTGTTTCCGGTAGGGAACTTTAGGGCATTCTCACAGGGGTGCGGATACTCGCATGTGTAAGTTCAGCTAAAGCTGACAGTAAAGACAGGACCAAACCTTTGTGCTTACGAGACCACTCTAAGGTCTGTCTTAACATCTTCAGTGTTATGCTTTAATTAAGCTACGCTAGC